TTCGTATTCATATCCATGAGAATTATATAATAAGAAAAAAAATCTTTGATTTCTTTTTGGTGAAAAATCAAAATGGAGTTTCTTTGTAACACTAAGAGTATTCCAACCCCAATACTCGTGGAAAAATAATCGTAATAAATGCAAGGCGGAGGCATCTTTTACCCAATAACGAAGGGCTTGAACCATAATTTCCAGATGGACCGCGCATGGTATTAGTATATCTAATACAGAATTAAAATGGAAAAAATTGTTCTCTAAAAAAGGAAATAGGGAATGAATTGATCGTAAATTGTCCGATTTTAATATTCTTTTCCCTTCTTGAGAAGGTATTAATCGTATATCAAATGGAATTTCCACAATAAATGCAAATCCTTCTGATATCGTTTGAGGGTAGAAATTCTTGTTGCAACCAAAAAATAGATTTTTATTAGAATCATTAGCAAAAATAATAAAATGATTTTGTCGATACATTCGAGTAATTAAACGTTTTACAAGTAGGAAACTGTATTTATTATCATAACCTGGATTTTCCAATAAACGAGATCGGTTTAAACTATAATCATGAGCAAGTCCGTAAATATACTCCTGAAAGATAAGTGGATATAGAAAGACGGGCTCTTGAGCTCTATCAAGCTGTAAATATCTTTGGATTTCCTGCATTTAATATTCTATTTGAAACAAAGGCAGAAGATTTTTGAATTTTCAAATGATACATAGTGCGATACAGTCAAAAACAAAGTATTCTAGTAAGAATAGAAACCTCGGAGGCGGGTAAAAACTTATCAACAGATTCTCCACCCTTGCCTTTTCCATTTTTAGTCTATATTTGGGATAGCAAGATGATTAGAAATCTTTTATTTTTTCAACCGAATCGCTCTTTTGAGTTCGGAAAAACTTCTTTTTATCAATATACTGCTTCTTTAACACACATATCTCCGTTTCATAATGGAGAATTCGAATAGTTAGGATTAATTCAAAAAACCGTGAATCCACTCATGGGGAAAAGCCCCTCCTGCATTAGGCACTAATATATTTTTAACGTCTAATTAGATCAGGAAATAATTCAAATTAAAAAGATAAGCTCGTTGCTTTGCCTCTTCCTACAATTAATTGAAGCCGCGGGGCCCTATCCATTTATTCATTCAACACAACCTTATTTTCTTCCGTTCCACGAACTCAAATCTGGTTTTTGTTTTGTACTGATACGGAAAGAATGAAACACTCTCCCTCAACCCGACATGCTATTTTTTCTATTCATTCCTTTTTAAGATCAGTCGTGGTCTTACAAACCTTACCGATGGTATGGACGAATACCTTGCTTCATCTAAATGTGTAAAAGATCCTAGTCGCACTTAAAAGCCGAGTACTCTACCGTTGAGTTAGCAACCCAAAGAAAAACAGAAATATAAATAAATAGCAAAATGAATAGATACAATCAGAATGAAAATAAACTCAACAAAGAAATCAGACAAGGCAATCAAAATCAAACCGTTGAACTAACAAATCAAAAAACATTTTATATATAGATTCAGAATATAAAAAAATGAAATGAATAGATCAAATGAAAATACAAGAACTTAGCAAATAAAATTTGATAAAAGCAAAACACAAAGATAGATAAATGTCAAAATTTATAGACTGCCATCTTTATATTCCTTTCTTTAATCAATTAAAAAAGAAAAAAACCTCTTTTGAAAGAAAAAACCAAACAAACCCGTGGGACGGAAATAAATAGATCCACTTCACTTATCACAATGAATTATATTTGTTCGATAAACTGTTGTCAATATAAATGATAAATGGTGCGAAAAGAATCTACCACAAAAAACAAAATAAAGGAAATTGACACAGTTAAAATAAAAACTTATCAAATTATGTTGTATTGACACTGCATCTTTACTTCTATATCTACATAAATACACACACAAAGACACAAAGCAGAAATGTATGAAAAAATAGGAGTAGAAAATTACTCGAATTCTTTAATCCACACTAATGAAAAATATTACCATATTAACTAAGTATAATACGGAAACTTGACCCTCTTAGTTTTCGTTTTATTATAGGGTTTTGTCATTATAAAATATGGAAAGGAGATGATATGATAAATAGAAAGTGAAAGCGGTAAGGGAGGGGGTAAATAAAAAAGAGTAGAGAAAGATTATACAAAGTGATATACAAGTCACAACCCCCTCCCCTTTTTATATTTCCTTAATTTTAATTAAATTGACTTTGATTAGGGCGAAGTTCCTTAAAATCCCACGCCTTTTTAAAAAGATCCTGAACGGTTCCTGTAAGTTGAGCACCTCTTTCAAGGAAATATAGAATAGCAGGAACATTTAAATAAGTTTGATTCTTTATCGGATCATAAAAACCCACTTTTTGAAGATCTTTTCCTTCTCTTCGGGATCGAACATCAATTGCAACGATTCGATAGACAGCTCATTGAGATAGATGTAGATGAATAATACCCCTCTTAGAACCGTATGGGAAGTTTTCTCCTCGTACGGCTCGAGAAAAAAGAATTTGATCCGAAGTTTTATCTATGTATAAAATTCTAAAATTAGACTATGATTTAAATCTTTTTTCTTCTTCGTTCTCGTTCTTGAAAATCAAAAAAGAGATAATTCGTACTCATAACTCAAATTAAACAACTCTTAAATAGTTCAAAGAATAAGAGTTAGGGAATTTCATTTATTGAGTGGTCTTTACACCCGCCATTTCATTTGTATCTCGTTTCAAAACTATATTTGGATTCTTAAATCTGGCCCGGCAGTTATTGAGGCGGTGTTTCCTTGTTTTGGGATCCTTTATCAATCATTAGGTTTAGACATTCCTTCGGTGCTTCTTAATCCTTTAAAAATGGTAGCAACATACCCCTTATTTTGGATTTTCTTCCATCCAAGAATCTTACAAACGATGGATTGCCATGTGATACACTTTGGATCGAAAAAGTTTGATTAATTCCAATTTACTGAAGAATTTGCTGGAATGAGATCCTTTCGATTTTTATATCTAAGAGATATTCACGTAGTTGTTCCAATTTATTGATTTGCATTAACCCTAGATTATTGCTCCGAAAAAATGAATTAATATGTTCTACTCGAGCTGCACCATGGACTATTTGCATTACCAACTGATGTCGAGTCACGAGCACCTTCACTTATTATAGAAATCGAAAATGGTGGATAAAAGAAAGAATCCACAACGGATCGGTCCCTTCAAGTCGCACGTTGCTTTCTACCACATCGTTTCAAACGAAGTTTTAGCATAACATTCCTCTGAATTTGGAATTGGTATGGAATTGATTCAATTGTGAAATCAGGAATAGTCATTGGTTCAATTATTGTGTATACGTTCCAATCTATACTCTTTTCTTCTATATATATTTTCTTCTATATATATATATTATATAATATATATAATATATATTATATATAAAAAATAAAAATCTATAAATTAATATAAATTCTAAATATTTTCCGGAAGAAGTTTTAGCAAGAACTCTTAATTTTTTTTAATTATTAATAATAATTAAAATTACAGAAATAAACTAAAGATTTTGTTCTTTAATTGAATTTTTGAATTTGTATCTTCACGTATCAAAGATTAAACTAAATTTCTAAAGAATTATTAAATATATTCATAATGAAAATGAAAAAAGGGTTTCCTATCATTTATCATTATTTGAAGAAAACAGTAAAATACATATTTGCTCTTCATAGAAAAAATATAAGTATAAGCCCCTTTTTTTACTATTAATTAACTAGATAGAACAAAAAAAGTAGGCAAAAGATTGTTTTGATATCCATTAAATTGACTGAACAACTGTCCTGTCACCATTCTAAATCCTCTCTATTCAAAATTTTGGATCACAAACCCTTTTCACAAAATAAAAAGACTTTTGTTATTCTATATATATGATATATATGATTATGATATGATAAACTTTTACTCACTTTATATTTTATAGCAAGATAAAGTGTTACTGACTCTCTGATTAAACAAAATACATACATATAACGTGAGTCAAAATAATAAAAGAACTAAAGAAACTCCTGTTCCAGAAATTTACATTTTTCATTTGGGCCAAACACGAAATAACGAACTAAAAAAAATTATATTCAAAAAAAAAAAAAATACATCATTTAGATATAATATAACACTAGATTTTTGTTAAATTTTTGGTAATGTAATTCGGACAGACGCAGATATTTGAATATTAATAGCTTCAATTAATGATTAATTCTTATCTGGTCACCCATTCTATGGGACATAATAGAAATGAAGGGGGGCAATTCTAGTCGAGCATACAAACTTCCTAGCTACCAAACTAAAGAAGTCCAAATGAAGTTGCTCCTGCTTTTTATTTTAACCTAACGAACGGGTTCAGACACTTACTACTATTAAGTTTGAGTGAATTTTATTAGTACCAAAATAATTTGAAATTCATAAATAATTAGACTACCCCATTTACTTACGATCTAAAGAGTAATAGATAATTATTGAAAATTCCATTTTTAATAAAATCGAAAATAGATATGCAACAGAGGATTTTTCGAAATAACTAACTTACCTAACCCTAAATAGAAAGTGTTTCAACATATGATCAAAAGACAAACCGTCTTTTTCTATTCTAAGATAATGGGGTATCCTCTGGGACGGAAGGATTCGAACCTCCGAATAGCGGGACCAAAACCCGTTGCCTTACCGCTTGGCCACGCCCCATTTAGATTTTTATTCAACGCTAATTAAAGCCTAATATTTGTAGTAGTTAGTTGTCAACTCCAATTTTCATATCTAGCGAATTCTTACTAGCATTTTAATAGGTGTGGATCTAGAATTCAACTTAATTTATTGATCATTAGATATAATTTAATTAAGATATTGTATGAAAGTATGATTTCTTCTATTCTCTTTTGAGAATTGGAGGATTTTTGATTGTATTGGTTCAAAAGAAGAATTTTTTTGTCGACCTTAATTTTTACCTTTTTCCTTATATCAATAACTCAATCCAAATACAATTATGTTCAAGAAAAAAATGTATGTTATGCTTAATATCTTTAGTTTGATTTGTATCTGTCTTAATTCAGACCTTTATTCACATAGTTTTTTCTTCGGAAAATTGCCCGAGGCCTATGCTTTTTTGAATCCAATTGTAGATGTTATGCCAATCATACCTCTCTTCTTTTTTCTCTTAGCTTTTGTTTGGCAAGCTGCTGTAAGTTTTCGATGAGATCTTTAATTTAATAATCTCCTATAAAATTCTAAAATGCATGATTTATTCGAGAAAAATTTCTAATAATTGCTAAGATCAGATAAGTTTTAGAGTCTGAACCTCATTCCCGATTCAAACATTGAACTTCTTTGATAGTCAAGATAAATTCGGTTTACCTCGTTTTGTTCTTCTCATTTTTTCATCCCTTGTTCAGTAAAAGCCCTAACAGATCGTATTCAAATTTAAATAATATTAAAATAGTAATTATAAAATTGTAATTAGGGTCTTGAAGACTATTTAATGGGGGATGTGAAAGAAATTTTGGTTAATGAAAAGCTTTTATTCCAAATGACTTTTTGAAATTCTTTTCGATTTCTAGAAAGAACCTAGTTTTTTGGTATCTAAATAGCCTATGAGGTAGAAATTGGAGGATCTATTCTCTTTTTTCAAAAAAAAAATTATCTTGGAGATTATGTAATGCTTACTCTCAAACTCTTCGTTTACACAGTAGTGATATTTTTTGTCTCTCTCTTCATCTTTGGATTCCTCTCTAATGATCCCGCGCGTAATCCTGGGCGTGAAGAATAAAAAGGGGTTCTCTTTTACATTTTCTTAGAATTTTATGGTTAACTAAGTTTTCAAAATCAAAATAAAAAATCAAGTCATCAACGAAAACGGAAAGAGAGGGATTCGAACCCTCGGTACAAATAACTCGTACAACGGATTAGCAATCCGACGCTTTAGTCCACTCAGCCATCTCTCCTAATTGAAAAAGATAATTACTATCTTAGATTAGATTAGACAAAAAAGAAGAAATTTTTCTTTCTATCGAGTATTTTAAGATGTAATAAATATGTACAACTTTTATCAGAAATTTCATTTTTAGAAATATAAATAACATATACATATAAGTAAGGTATAAGGACTCGAAAGTGCCAACAATCTAAAAAGAAAACTAAAGAAGACCAACGAGACCCTTACGTTGATTTTGTTCGAAAGGCCCTTCTTATTGCCACGGGCGGGCCCGGGCAGTCCCTAGCCGGGCCTTTTTTTGTTCCAACAAATTTATAGATATAATGATGATTTATATTATTTGATTTGAAAATCCAAATGCTTATTATTTATTAATTTTATTAATAATTTATAATTATAATAATTTATAATTATATATTATTTATTATATATTTATTATATAAAATATAAATAGAATAAATAGAAAATTCAATAAGAAATATTCAAGCAAGAGTAAAGAAAGATTATTTCGATCCACGAAAACGAAAAAGGGGAGGGGGAGGAGGGATCAACATTCGAATTTTGATGATTTTATGGATAATCATATCTTGATTATGCCCCATTTCCCTATTGGACAAAAGTCCCGGTTGTATACAATAATTGCATTGTGGCGGGTATAGTTTAGTGGTAAAAGTGTGATTCGTTTTATTAACCCTTTAAGAGTTAAAGGGTCTTTGCTTTCGGTTTGGATTCATATTCCGAGCAAAAACTTTATTTTCTATAAAAAAGGATTAAACCCTTTACTTCTCAATAACATAATCGAGAAAAATATAGATTCTCGTGATTTGTATCCAACAGTCACTTAGAAAGTGAGAAAGTGGATTATGAAATTGCGAAACATAATTTTTGAGTTGGATTATAATTATAATATTAATTAATATTAATACTTGCATAAGTAGGAGCAAAGGATCCATGGATGCAGGTAGAAAGTAGGTTTCGAATCGTAACTAAATCTTCCATTTTTTTTCATATAGAAAAAATGGAAGCAAAATAGCTCTTAAACGATGACTCTAGTTTACTAGAGACATCAACCTATTGTTTTAGCTCGGTGGAAATAAAACCACTTTCCTCAGGATCTTCTCAACTAAACTAAAAATAGAGAACGAAGTAACTAGAAAGATTGGTATAATTACTCTCCTCTAGAGGGATCATCTAGAAAGCGATTTGTTTTTTCTCTATTCAGACAAAAAAAGCTGACATAGATGTTATGGATTAGAATTTTTTTGCAATAGTGTTCACATCCATAAAGGAGCCGAATGAAACCAAAGTTTCGGGTTCGGTTTTGAATTAGAGACGTTCAAAATATTGAATCGACGTCGACTATAACCCCTAGCCTTCCAAGCTAACGATGCGGGTTCGATTCCCGCTACCCGCTTTTCTTTTAAATTAAATGTTTTTTTATATTCTATACTCTATATAGCTATTAGATTGGTAGTAGTATTAGGGCATCATAGAATATAAAATAATAATAATATAATACAATTTCAAAT